TATATATAAAGATATCCGGTGCGATCCTATGGGTCTAGCTATCGATCTGTATATATATAGATAATGATCCGGCGGGCCTCTTTTAATGAAGTAAAAAAAAAAATACCTTTCCCTTGATCTCATGCCTTAATTTAATAAGGTGGTAAAAGGTGCTAATAAGTCATACAGCATTAATAGATTCGTGGTAAAATCCCTCTATGATACGTTTTATTAGAATTTTTGGCTGATACAATTTTTTGGCCGATACCAATAAAGGGATCAAATGGTATATAGTTTCTTTTGTTGATAGATTGGAGGATTAGAAAGATGACTATTGCTTTCCAATTGGCTGTTTTTGCATTAATTGCTACTTCAGCAATCTTACTGATTAGTGTACCTGTTGTATTTGCTTCTCCTGATGGTTGGTCAAATAACAAAAATGTTGTATTTTCCGGTACATCATTATGGATTGGATTAGTCTTTTTGGTGGGTATCCTTAATTCTCTCATCTCTTGAACCTATTTGTTCTATTTAGATCCAAAAATGAAATGATCCCCTCCTAATTCTTTCATTTTCAGGTTGTGAGACACATTAAAATGAAATATAAGTCCCCAAAATGCAAATAAAGAAAAAAAAATGAAAGGGAGGGGTCAAACAAACTTCTTATATTTAACTATTTAAAAATGAAATTAAAAAAAATATATATATTAATTAAATTATTTTATTATACTATTTATTTATATTTATAATATATTATTATTTATAAATAGTAGAAATTTTCTATAATATTTATAATACTATTTTGATAATAATATTTTTTTGATAATAACATATTATTATAATATTTATTTTATTATTATTAAAATTGAATGATTATAATTTTAAATTTATATATTCTAATTTCACTATATAGTTATTGTTAACTATATATAGTATTTCTATTAGAATAATATCTAATTTTATACAATTCAAATTTGATATTATTCTAATTACTATTAATATTTTTAATAATTTATAAAGAATCTAAATTCATTTTTTATTAAATGAAAATAAATTTTATTAAATGAAAATAAGCATTTTGCAATTACTCTGAAAAACAAAGGAGTATCTGATCTAACTCTGCACAAATATGGCCCATCCATTGTGTATCAAGAACAGGCGGATATAGTTGAATGGTAAAATTTCTCTTTGCCAAGGAGAAGATGCGGGTTCGATTCCCGCTATCCGCCCAGGGTAATGGGTTCATTTTTTTTTTTTAATAGGATAAAGAATTAAGTATACTTGACAGTGATAGTAGAGTGGTTCTATCCTCTTCACTTCTATACTATTCCCTTCTTTTCCTCCTGCCCACCCCAAAATAAAAAGAAAAAAATAGTAATTAATTACTAGTTACCGGAGTCAAACCTCCATTTTTTGTCAAAAAAAATGTTGCGGAGACGGGATTTGAACCCGTGACCTCAAGGTTATGAGCCTTGCGAGCTACCAAGCTGCTCTACCCCGCGACGAAGAGAGGGACTGGGAACTAATGGACAAAGAAGGATTGAGTACACCCCTTTACCATATTGGTACAAATAGAATAGCCTATTTATACAGAATGGTAAAGGGGCTCCTCTATGATCATAGAAATGAATATAAAAAATGAAACGATATTTTAATGCTTACCAACTTGACCTTGTTGCTCCAGGCAACAAACATGCATGAACCATTTCACGAAGTATGTGTCCGGATAACCCAAAGTCTCGATAGGTAGCTCTCGGTCTTCCGGTTGAAAAACAACGTCGATGAAGACGTGTAGGTGCACTATTACGCGGTGGGGATTGTAACTTTCCGTGAATTTCCCATTTCTCACTCAACAATGGAACTTTACCTATTTCTTTTTTGGGGGATCGACGAATCAAATGATATTTTTGTTCCAATTTTTGCCTCTTCTTTTCCCTCTGAATTAAACCTTTTCTTGCCATAATGGTTCGGTTCTTCCTATTAGTATCAATGATAAAAGTCGGATCCTAGATGTAGAAATAGTAGAAATATAAGAAGGCGGACCCCCTTCTGCATCGAAAGAAATGATATTATCGAGGATATAACACATAAGAATTAACCAAATTTGCCCGATGTAGAGGCAATCAAGAAAGCCGCGTAAGTGAATATATAACCTACAGAAAAATGGGCTAATCCAACCAATCTTGCTTGCACAATGGAAAGAGCTACTGGTTTATCTCTCCATCGAATTAAATTAGCCAAAGGTGTGCGTTCATGAGCCCATGCTAAAGTTTCAATCAATTCTTGCCAATATCCACGCCAGGAAATTAAGAACATAAATCCAGTAGCCCAAACAAGATGTCCAAATAAGAACATCCACGCCCAAACTGATAAACTATTCATACCAAAAGGGTTATATCCGTTAATAAGTTGTGAAGAGTTTAACCATAGATAATCTCTTAACCATCCCATCAAATAAGTGGAAGATTCATTAAACTGTGAAACGTTACCCTGCCATAATGTGATGTGCTTCCAATGCCAA